TTGTATCTTTTTTGTCTATATTTATATATTTGTATATGTATATTGTATATTATTTGTATATTGTATATATAGTAAATTCAATAGTAAATTCAAGCGAAGGTTACGTTTTCCAATTTCTTCTGTCAAGATCTAAATGGATCTAGTCAACTTTTTTATTCATAGCTATAGCTGTAAGTTACTATGACATAATAGATTGCCGACATTTAGAGAAAGCGAGAGTAGAGATTTTCAATAATGGAAATAAAAAATCGATAAAGAAAAAGAGCCGGCTATCGGAATCGAACCGATGACCATCGCATTACAAATGCGATGCTCTAACCTCTGAGCTAAGCGGGCGGAGATAAGAGCAATAGTGTATAGTAATAAAGGAAACTATCGGATCTTAGCTATTACCTAGTGTTTTATTTCATTTCTTATCTTTCTTAGTTAGTAGTTATATATTTTTATCTCTTTTCTATTCTAGATTCTATTTAGAATAGAAAAGAAAACTATTTAGATCTAGATAAATTAGATATCTAAATAGAAATTCAATTCCCTATTAAATAATCCTATTCCTATATATAGATATAGGATTATCTAGGATTAGGATATGTATGATATGAAAATCAAATATCAATGAAATTAGAATTCAAAATGAAAAAAAAAAAGATGAATATTGACCGTTCCACTATTAAAAACTGCAATGTAAAAATGAAGTAGTAGGAAAGGCATATATAGATATGTGGGATATATCTATCCATATTGAATTGCGGATACATCAATGATAGAATCATTTTGTATTAAAACAAATAGAGTTCATCCAATATAGATGAAATTATAGATGAAATGATAGAATATAGAATAGAGGGTGGTCAAAAAAAGAAAAAATAGCAGCATCAACTTTTTCGATATAGGAATCATTACCTAATGAATTCAATAGTGCCAAGATAAATGAAAGAGGTGGATGGAATTACAACTGGATCCTTGTCTCAAAGGAAAGGGGATATGGCGAAATTGGTAGACGCTACGGACTTGATTGGATTGAGCCTTGGTATGGAAACCTGCTAAGTGGTAACTTCCAAATTCAGAGAAACCCTGGAACTAAAAAAGGGCAATCCTGAGCCAAATCTTTGTTTGTTTTCAGAAACAAAAAAAAAACGATGGAAAATCAGAATAAAAACGGGGATAGGTGCAGAGACTCAATGGAAGTTGTTCTAACGAATGAAATTGACTACGTTATGTTAGTCGCTAAAATCCTTTCTAGCTAAATGATAGAAAGGATAACCTTATCTACTTAATACGTACGTATACATACTGACATAGCAAATGATTAATCACAACCCAAATCTTATATAGAATCCTATTCTGTATCTCTCTATAAGAAAATAGAAATCTTCTGTTTCTATTATTCTAGATTCTAGTAAAATAGAATCATATTAATATGTAAATGTAATATGAGTAAAAAATATTCGAATTTGAATATTCAGTGATCAAATGATTCATTCCAGAGTTTGATAGATCTTTTGAAGATTAATCGGACGAGAATAAAGAGAGAGTCCTTTTTTACATGTCAATACCGACAACAATGAAATTTATAGTAAGAGGAAAATCCGTCGAATTTTTCAATCGTGAGGGTTCAAGTCCCTCTATCCCCAATAAAAAGCCCATTTGACTTCCCTTCCTCGCTCTTTATTTATCCTCATCCTCTTTCTTTTTTTTTATAAGTATAAGTGGCTCAGTTTCAACAAAATTAAATAGCGTTCTCATTTCATTCATTCTGTTCTTTCACAAATGTATACGAATCTAAATCCTCGTATCTTCCAATATCCTTTGTTTTTTATAGTACGATCTGAACTGAACATCTATGTTCAAGGAATCTCCGTTATTGAATAATTCATAGTACATAGATTTTTCCTTACATTTACAAAAAAAAAAGTCTTCTTTTTGAAGATCTAATAAATTCAGGGGTTAGGTCCAAATTTTTCTTTTTTAGTTCTTTTAGTTGACATAGATATAAGTACTCTGCTAGGATGATGTATGGTAAATGGTCGGGATAGCTCAGTTGGTAGAGCAGAGGACTGAAAATCCTCGTGTCACCAGTTCAAATCTGGTTCCTGACACATGAATAATGTATCGGATAGATATTCATACCTCATAAAATGAAATGAATTCATTGAGACGGATCGGGATAACTATTCTTTACTTTCTTTTTCATTTTTCTTTTTTTTTACTCTCTGTTCATCTGTTCATACTTTTCTTATTGCAAAAGTATGTTAGGTTTTCTTATCTATCTCAAACCTAATAGCTAAAAAGAATTAGCTAAAAGGATTCACTAAAAGAGTGGAAGGATAAGAATAGAAAGTATGTATCTCATACACAGTACAAAGAAACTCCGATTCTTCTCATTTTGCATTTATTCATTTTGTCTCTTCTGTCTTTTCTTTCAAACTTCCTATTTATTTGTCACTCTTGCTCAAATTACTTTCTGGGGTCCCCACTAAGTGATGTGCGCGGTACAAAGTTCATGGTGCAGAATTCCTTTGAGTCATCCTACTATTGTTTCTGCTCATACGAAATTTCTATTCTATGATATCTTCCTAATTAGGGGAGCCTCTTTTTCTTCTTCTTTTTTTTTTTTTATTATTGTAGCCCGCCCCTCCCTTCACAATACGAATGAAGGTCCAGTTACTCTTTTTCATCTAGAAGGGGAATGCCAAGATGCTCATAGAAATTGGGCGTAATAGAGTCTTTACGTAAAGGCCAGCCTATCCAACTTTCAGGCATCAAGATATGTTTAAGGCGAGGATGATTCTCATAAGAAATTCCCAACATAGAATAAGATTCCCGTTACTGAAAATCAGCACTTTTCCAAATCCATAAAACTGATGGGATTTGAGGATTACTCCTGGTAGCAAATACTTTTATGCATACCTCTTCGGGTTTATCTATACCATAACGTATTTTCGTAAGGTGATACACACTAGCTAAAAATCCGCCTGGTGCTACATCATAGGCACACTAGGAGCGTAAAGAATTGTAACCTTATACATATTAAATGACAGCAATGGAATCCCAATCCTCGGTTTTTATTTGTTTAGCTCATGCTTCACTAGCCAATCAGATAAATGAACCTCATCTTCTTCATCTATCCCACATTTTTCTTTATATGAAGATTTCACATTGACAATGAAATTGTTAATGATTGAACCTCTGTTTCTTATTCTGCACAAAGAAACCCTACCTGATTCACTAATTCTTAGGAAGATACTGACCTTTTGGATTTGAAAAAGATTTCAAATCCAAAGGGTCAGTATCTCTGAATCAGTATCTATGAATCAGTATCTCTGAAGTAGATGGTGATTTAGAGAGTAATCCTTGATCATAATTTCCAGTATGCGTACAGTACTACGTCGAAGGTAAAACTTGTGATTAGTAGTAAAATCCTGTTGATACACAGTTCGATCTTCAAAGATTTTTTGGGATATCTTATTCCGAAGTTTCGTTATAGCATCTCTAATTGCCTCTGGTTTAGGCGGACAGCCTGGCAAATAGACATCCACAGGAATTAACTTATCGACTCCGCGAACAGTACTATAAGAATCAGTACTGAACATCCCTAATAGTACAGGCTCCCATAGCAATGACATATTTTGATTTGCTCCTATAATCTTACTAAAGAGTCAAATTTCTATACAAAATAAAAATGGAATGTTTTAGGGCTATACGGACTCGAACCGTAGACCTTCTCGGTAAAACAGATAAAACTGATTATTATCGAAATGATTCGAACTGTTTCAAAGACCCAACATGCATCTTGTTGCATTGGGCTCTTTCATCAACTGATGTAAAGATCAGTTAGTCCACCATATTTTTCTTTAGAGGAAGATAAGAAGATAATGAGATGGCTCCATGTGCTCTGATTCCTTATTTGTATCCTGATCTAGGAGCAATACCAAAGTGTTTCAAAGAAGGGTGACCTTTCTTTAGGTCTGTCTTCGGCCTAGATCAACCTAAGTGAAATGCAGTCTCTATTGCTCCGCTGCAAGAGTCAAATATGAGACTTCCTACACCTCAAAGCTCATAGGATGAAAAGAGGTTCTTTTGAGATCCTTAGACTCATTATGCCTGGCATTGAATGGACTGGGCATTTACCATAAAATGGCAGGTTCTATTTGATTTCGCACCTGAACCGGATCAAACCAAATTTGTCAGGCTATTTTTCTCTCGAATCTACGGAGTAAGACATCGACTTCTCAAAAAGAGAAATTATGGTCATTGCATAAAAGATTCTCTTGAAAAACATTGGCGCACGTGTAAACGAGGTGCTCTACCTAACTGAGCTATAGCCCTTGTCATAACCATTTTAACATATAGAAAATTTATTGTCAAGAAGGGTATCCCGCATGATAAGTCTCTGATCTGTTTATTTTTATTGTTAAAAGAAAAGATTTCTATTGCTTTATAAAAAAGATTTTACCTATAATTCAATCCATCGAAGTGATGGAGATCCTTTTTGTGGTGATAAATGACCTACTTAACTCAGTGGTTAGAGTATTGCTTTCATACGGCGGGAGTCATTGGTTCAAATCCAATAGTAGGTATAACTTATTAGATACCAGTACCAGATTCCGTGGTATCTAATAAGTTTTTTACCCATCCTCTTTTTTTCGTTCTATCATCAGATTCAAAAAATTAGACTTCATTGTGTTCAATTTGTGGAAGAAAGATGTAGTGTTTAGTGTATAATAAAGAACTCTTTTGATTTTGATTGAATTGACTAGGAAATCACTTTAATCACTTTGACAGCTTCTACTCGTGTCCTAGCTCGTCTGAGAGCTAGATTTGCCTCAATTGCTTGTCTCTTACCCTCAGCTCTACTCAAGTTAGCTTCAGCTATTTCAAGAGTTTTTTGAGCTTCTTGCGGATCAATGTCAGTACTAATTTCCGCACCATTTCCTAAAATGGTGATCTCATTATTACTTATTCTAGCGAAACCGCCCATAAGAGCCACCGTTAACCAT